GCTAGCGTAGCTTAATGCAAAGCATAACACTGAAGATGTTAAGATGGGCCCTAAAAAGCTCCGCATGCACAAAGGCATGGTCCTGACCTTATTATCAGCTTTAACCCAACTTACACATGCAAGTATCCGCACCCCCGTGAGTATGCCCTCAATCCCCCGCCCGGGGACAAGGAGCGGGCATCAGGCACAAATTTTTTAGCCCAAGACGCCTAGCCAAGCCACACCCCCAAGGGAATTCAGCAGTGATAGACATTAAGCCATGAGTGAAAGCTCGACTCAGTCAGGGTTAACAGGGCCGGTAAAACTCGTGCCAGCCACCGCGGTTAAACGAGAGGCCCTAGTTGATAATACAACGGCGTAAAGGGTGGTTAAGGAAAGAAAATAAATAAAGCCGAATGGCCCCTTGGCCGTCATACGCTTCTAGGTGTCCGAAGTCCAATTAAACGAAAGTAGCTTTAATAAAATTCACCTGACCCCACGAAAGCTGAGGAACAAACTGGGATTAGATACCCCACTATGCTCAGCCATAAACCCAGATATCCAAGTACAATAAGATGTCCGCCAGGGTACTACGAGCATCAGCTTAAAACCCAAAGGACCTGACGGTGCCTTAGACCCCCCTAGAGGAGCCTGTTCTAGAACCGATAACCCCCGTTAAACCTCACCACTTCTAGTCATCCCAGCCTATATACCGCCGTCGCCAGCTTACCCTGTGAAGGTAATAAAAGTAAGCAAAATGGGCACAACCCAAAACGTCAGGTCGAGGTGTAGCGCACGAAGTGGGAAGAAATGGGCTACATTTTCTATTATCCAGAACACTACGAATATGCAACATGAAATAGTGCTTGAAGGAGGATTTAGTAGTAAAAAGGAAACAGAGTGTCCTTTTGAACCCGGCTCTAAGGCGCGTACACACCGCCCGTCACTCTCCCCTGTCAACACGCAATAAAGATTTTTAACAACAAAGCACTGACAAGGGGAGGCAAGTCGTAACATGGTAAGTGTACCGGAAGGTGCACTTGGATTAAACCCAGGGCGTGGCTGAGTTAGTTAAGCATCTCACTTACACCGAGAAGACATCCATGCAAATTGGATCACCCTGAGCCAAACAGCTAGCTTAATTATTAACTTAAAACAGCAATATTTATAATAAAACATAAATTTACACTAGAAATTAAACCATTTTTTTACCTTAGTATGGGCGACAGAAAAGGTTCGACCAAAAGCAATAGAAAAAGTACCGCAAGGGAAAGCTGAAAGAGAAATGAAATAACCCATATAAGCACTAAAAAACAAAGATTAGACCTTGTACCTTTTGCATCATGATTTAGCCAGTACCCTCAAGCAAAGAGACCTTTAGTTTGAAACCCCGAAACCAGGTGAGCTACCCCGAGACAGCCTATACAACTTAGGGCTAACCCGTCTCTGTGGCAAAAGAGTGGGAAGAGCTCCGGGTAGAAGTGACAGACCTACCGAACCTGGTGATAGCTGGTTGCCTGAGAAATGGATAGAAGTTTCAGCCTCGTGTGCCCCAAACCAAAAATGTGTACCTATAAGGTCACCTACCGGGAAATACATGAGAGTTAGTTAAAGGGGGTACAGCCCCTTTAACAAAGGATACAACCTTAACAGAAGGATAAAGATCATATTATTAAAAACAAGCTGTTCTAGTGGGCCTAAAAGCAGCCATCTAAACAGAAAGCGTTAAAGCTCAGACAGACCAAAGTTTATTATTCTGATAAAAAATCTTACTCCTCTAATGATATCAGGCTATCCCATGCCACCATGGAAGAAATTATGCTAAAATGAGTAACAAGAAGATATATTCTTCTCCAAGCACAAGTGTAAACCAGATCGGATAAACCACTGGAAATTAACGAACCCAACCAAAGAGGGCAGTGTGATAAATAAAAAAACCGAGAAAATCTCACAATCAATTATCGTTAACCCCACACTGGAGTGCTATTAAAGGAAAGACTAAAAGAAAGGGAAGGAACTCGGCAAACACAAGCCTCGCCTGTTTACCAAAAACATCGCCTCCTGCAACTAGATTAAGTATAGGAGGTCCAGCCTGCCCAGTGACTACGGGTTCAACGGCCGCGGTATTTTGACCGTGCAAAGGTAGCGCAATCACTTGTCTTTTAAATAGAGACCTGTATGAATGGCTAAACGAGGGCTTAACTGTCTCCCCCTTCCAGTCAGTGAAATTGATCTATCCGTGCAGAAGCGGGTATAATACTACAAGACGAGAAGACCCTTTGGAGCTTAAGGTACAAACTTAACCACGTCAAACAACTTAATAAAAAGCAAGAACTTAATGGAACCTAAGATTTTACCTTCGGTTGGGGCGACCGCGGAGGAAAAACCAGCCTCCGAGTGGACTGGGTTACAAACCTAAAACTAAGAGAGACATCTCTAAGCCACAGAACATCTGACCAATAATGATCCGGCCTTACGGCCGATCAACGAACCAAGTTACCCTAGGGATAACAGCGCAATCCTCTCCCAGAGTCCATATCGACGAGAGGGTTTACGACCTCGATGTTGGATCAGGACATCCTAATGGTGCAGCCGCTATTAAGGGTTCGTTTGTTCAACGATTAAAGTCCTACGTGATCTGAGTTCAGACCGGAGCAATCCAGGTCAGTTTCTATCTGTAACGCTACTTTTCCTAGTACGAAAGGATCGGAAAAGAGGGGCCTATACTTAAAGCACGCCCCACCCCTAATTAATGAAAACAAATAAATTAGATAAAGGGAGGGCCCAACCCCTGCCGCCCAAAATAAGGGCATACTGGGGTGGCAGAGCATGGTAAATTGCGAAAGGCCTAAGCCCTTTACACCAGGGGTTCAAATCCTCTCCCCAGTTATGCTAAACACTCTAATAAATCATCTAATTAATCCCCTAGCCTATATTGTGCCAGTCCTCTTAGCAGTAGCCTTCCTAACTTTACTAGAACGAAAGGTCCTGGGGTACATACAACTACGTAAAGGGCCAAACGTAGTTGGACCTTATGGGCTGCTACAACCCATCGCCGACGGTGTAAAATTATTTATTAAAGAGCCCGTACGGCCCTCTACATCATCCCCATTCTTATTTTTAGCAACCCCAATTCTTGCACTAACCCTTGCCATAACGCTATGAGCACCAATACCCATACCTTACCCAGTTATTGACCTTAACCTAGGGGTATTATTCATTCTAGCCCTATCAAGCCTTGCAGTTTACTCAATCCTAGGATCAGGCTGAGCATCAAACTCAAAATATGCACTAATTGGGGCCCTCCGGGCAGTAGCCCAGACAATTTCATACGAAGTTAGCCTAGGATTAATTCTGCTCTCAGTAATTATCTTCTCACGTGGATATACCCTACAAACATTCAACACAGCCCAAGAAAGCATCTGACTGTTAGCCCCCGCATGGCCACTAGCCGCAATATGATATATCTCAACCCTGGCCGAAACAAACCGAGCACCTTTTGACCTAACAGAGGGGGAATCAGAACTGGTGTCAGGCTTTAATGTAGAATATGCAGGAGGCCCATTCGCCCTGTTTTTTCTGGCCGAATACGCTAACATTTTACTTATAAATACACTATCAGCTGTACTTTTCTTAGGAGCATCCCACTTTCCCAATATACCAGAACTAACAACTATTAGCCTAATAGTTAAAGCTGCCCTATTATCAGTTGTTTTCCTATGAGTGCGAGCCTCTTACCCGCGATTTCGATATGATCAACTTATACACCTTGTGTGAAAAAACTTCCTACCCCTAACTCTTGCCCTCGTATTATGACATGTTGCTTTACCAATCTCACTAGCAGGCCTCCCTCCGCAACTATAACTCGGAACTGTGCCCGAATGCCTAGGGACCACTTTGATAGAGTGGCCAATAGGGGCTAAAATCCCCTCAGTTCTTAGAAAGAAGGGGGTCGAACCCATGCCCAAGAGATCAAAACTCTTAGTGCTTCCTCTACACCACTTTCTAAGATGGGGTCAGCTAATCAAGCTTTCGGGCCCATACCCCGAACATGACGGTTAAAGTCCCTCCTCCATCAATGAACCCCTACGTACTAATAATTTTATTATCAAGCCTAGGACTAGGAACTACTCTTACCTTCGCTAGTTCCCACTGATTACTGGCCTGAATAGGACTAGAGATTAATACCCTGGCAATTGTCCCCCTGATGGCACAACACCACCACCCCCGGGCAGTAGAAGCCACTACAAAGTATTTTCTAACCCAAGCCACCGCAGCAGCAATAATTTTATTTGCAAGCACAACAAATGCTTGAATCTCCGGGGAGTGAGATATAAATAATATGTCAAACCCCATCGCCAGCACAATAATTATTATCGCCCTAGCACTCAAAATTGGACTAGCACCAATACACTTTTGACTACCAGAAGTACTGCAAGGATTAGACCTATTAACAGGCCTAATTCTTTCAACCTGGCAAAAACTAGCCCCATTAGCCCTCATTATCCAAACATCCCAAGCCATCGACCCGCTTCTATTAACCTCCCTGGGACTCATATCTACACTGGCTGGGGGATGGGGCGGATTAAACCAAACACAACTGCGAAAAATCTTAGCCTACTCCTCTATTGCACACATAGGATGAATAATAATTATTCTTCAGCATGCCCCCCAACTTACGATACTTGCACTAGGAACCTATATCTTCATAACCTCAGCAGCATTCCTCACCCTAAAAACATCGTCTGCCACAAAAATCAATACTTTAGCAATAATATGGTCAAACAGCCCAACTTTAACAGCAACCACCGCTTTAGTATTACTGTCATTAGGGGGCCTCCCCCCACTAACAGGATTTATGCCAAAATGACTAATCCTTCAAGAATTAACAAAACAGGATCTCCCCATCACCGCCACAATCATGGCCCTTGCCGCCCTGCTAAGCCTGTATTTTTATCTGCGGCTATGCTATGCAATAACACTCACCATCTCCCCTAATACAGCTAACTCAACCACCCCTTGACGAGTACGTGCAACTCAGGCCTCCCTGCCACTAACCATATCGACCACAATCGCACTGGGTCTCCTACCAGTAACCCCGGCTATTCTCATATTAGCCACCTAAGGGACTTAGGATAGCATTAGACCAAGAGCCTTCAAAGCTCTAAGCAGAAGTGAAAATCTTCTAGTCCCTGATTAAGACCTACAAGACTCTATCTTGCATTTTATAATTGCAAATCAAATGTTTTTATTAAACTAAGGCCTTACTAGATGGGAAGGCCTCGATCCTACAAACTCTTAGTTAACAGCTAAGCGCTCAAACCAGCGAGCATCCATCTACTTTCCCGCCGTTAGCCTAGTAAGGCGGGAAAAGCCCCGGCAGAGTATTACTCTACGTCTTTGGATTTGCAATCCAACATGTTTCTTCACCACAGGGCTGTGGTAAGGAGAGGACTTAAACCTCTGTCTTCGGGGCTACAACCCGCCGCCTAAACACTCGGCTACCCTACCTGTGGCAATTACGCGCTGATTCTTTTCTACAAACCACAAAGACATTGGTACCCTTTATCTTGTATTTGGTGCCTGAGCCGGAATAGTTGGCACTGCTTTAAGCCTCCTTATTCGAGCTGAACTCAGTCAACCAGGATCACTCCTAGGTGATGATCAAATTTATAATGTTATCGTCACTGCCCACGCCTTTGTAATAATTTTCTTTATAGTAATGCCCATTCTGATCGGGGGGTTTGGAAACTGACTTGTACCACTCATGATTGGGGCACCCGACATGGCATTCCCTCGAATAAATAACATAAGCTTCTGACTCCTTCCCCCATCATTTCTTCTACTTTTAGCCTCTTCTGGTGTTGAAGCTGGTGCCGGGACAGGCTGAACAGTTTATCCTCCCCTTGCAGGCAACCTTGCACACGCAGGGGCATCCGTAGATTTAACAATCTTTTCACTTCATCTGGCAGGTGTATCATCAATTTTAGGGGCAATTAATTTTATTACAACCACAATTAATATAAAACCCCCAGCCATCTCTCAGTACCAAACACCCCTGTTTGTATGGGCGGTGCTTGTAACGGCTGTACTTCTTCTACTCTCACTACCCGTCCTAGCTGCCGGAATTACTATGCTACTTACAGACCGTAACCTTAACACCACATTCTTTGACCCTGCCGGAGGTGGAGACCCTATTCTATACCAGCACCTGTTCTGATTTTTCGGTCACCCAGAAGTTTACATTCTCATTTTACCAGGATTTGGCATTATCTCCCACGTAGTAGCCTACTACGCCGGCAAAAAAGAGCCATTTGGCTATATGGGGATGGTGTGAGCTATGATAGCTATTGGCCTACTTGGTTTTATCGTCTGGGCCCATCACATATTCACCGTCGGAATAGACGTAGACACCCGTGCCTACTTTACATCCGCAACAATAATTATTGCTATCCCAACAGGAGTCAAAGTGTTTAGCTGACTTGCCACACTACACGGAGGCTCTATTAAATGAGACACGCCAATGCTATGAGCTCTAGGGTTCATCTTCCTTTTTACAGTAGGGGGATTAACAGGAATTGTATTAGCCAACTCATCACTAGACATTGTTTTACACGACACATATTATGTAGTCGCACATTTCCATTATGTCCTATCAATGGGTGCTGTATTTGCTATTATAGCAGCCTTTGTGCACTGATTCCCGTTATTCTCAGGATACACCCTTAATGATACCTGAACGAAAATCCACTTCGCCGTAATATTTATTGGTGTTAACCTAACATTTTTCCCCCAACACTTCCTAGGCCTAGCCGGAATGCCGCGGCGATATTCTGATTACCCGGACGCATATGCCCTATGAAATACAGTATCCTCTATTGGGTCACTCATCTCCTTAGTCGCAGTAATTATGTTCCTATTTATCCTGTGAGAAGCCTTCGCCGCCAAACGAGAAGTATCCTCAGTAGAGTTAACTATAACAAACGTAGAATGACTTCACGGCTGCCCTCCACCGTACCACACATTTGAGGAACCAGCATTTGTACGAGTTCAATCAAACTAACGAGAAAGGAAGGAATTGAACCCCCATATACTGGTTTCAAGCCAGTCACATAACCACTCTGTCACTTTCTTCCAAAGACATTAGTAAAATGCAAATTACATCACCTTGTCAAGGTGAAATTACAGGTTAAATCCCTGTATGTCTTAAGCCTCTGGCTTAATGGCACATCCCACACAACTAGGATTCCAAGACGCGGCATCACCCGTTATAGAAGAGCTTCTGCACTTTCACGACCATGCTCTAATAATTGTATTCTTAATTAGTACCCTAGTACTCTACATTATTATTGCGATGGTCTCAACTAAACTCACTAACAAGTATATTCTAGACTCTCAGGAAATCGAAATTGTATGAACCGTATTACCAGCTGTAATTCTAGTTTTAATTGCCCTGCCCTCCCTTCGAATTCTTTATCTTATAGACGAAATTAATGACCCCCACCTAACAATTAAAGCCATAGGACACCAGTGATACTGAAGCTACGAGTATACAGATTACGAGGACCTAGGCTTTGACTCCTACATAATCCCAACCCAGGACCTTATGCCCGGTCAGTTTCGACTACTAGAGACAGACCATCGAATAGTAGTCCCAATAGAGTCACCAATTCGTGTACTAGTATCAGCTGAAGATGTACTTCACTCCTGAGCTGTTCCGTCCCTAGGTGTAAAAATAGACGCAGTCCCAGGGCGACTTAACCAAACTGCCTTCATCGCCTCTCGCCCAGGTGTATTCTATGGACAATGCTCTGAAATTTGCGGCGCTAATCATAGCTTCATGCCAATTGTAGTCGAAGCCGTCCCACTAGAGCACTTTGAAAGCTGATCCTCAATGATACTAGAAGACGCCTCACTAGAAAGCTAATTATTGGACAAAGCGTTGGCCTTTTAAGCCAAAGTTTGGTGACTACCGACCACCTCTAGTGAAATGCCCCAACTCAACCCTAACCCCTGATTTGCTATTCTAGTGTTTTCATGAATTATTTTCCTAACTATTATCCCAACTAAAATTTTAAATCATACAACACCTAATGAACCCGCCCCAATGAGCGAAGAAAAACACAAAACTGAGCCCTGAGATTGACCATGATAACAAGCTTTTTTGACCAATTCGCAAGCCCATCTTTTCTAGGAATCCCCCTTATTGCTATTGCAATAGCACTACCCTGAACCCTGTTTCCAACTCCCCCCTCTCGATGACTAAATAACCGGCTTATTACCCTCCAAACATGATTCATCAACCGATTTACTAATCAACTACTCATACCTTTAAATGTAGGAGGCCATAAGTGAGCCCTACTATTTGCCTCCCTAATAGTATTCCTTATAACTATTAATATACTAGGTCTCCTACCATATACCTTTACACCCACCACACAATTATCTTTAAATATAGGACTTGCTGTGCCATTATGGCTAGCCACCGTAATTATTGGCATGAGTAATCAACCAACAGTAGCTCTTGGGCACCTTCTGCCAGAAGGCACCCCAGTACCATTAATCCCAGTACTTATTATTATCGAAACAATTAGCCTCTTTATTCGCCCCTTGGCTCTTGGCGTCCGACTCACCGCCAACCTAACTGCTGGTCACCTGTTAATTCAGCTTATTGCTACAGCCGTATTTGTATTAATACCTATAATACCAACGGTGGCGATTCTTACGGCCGTTGTTCTCTTCCTCCTTACGCTCCTAGAAGTGGCAGTTGCAATAATTCAAGCCTATGTCTTTGTCCTACTACTAAGCCTCTACTTACAAGAAAACGTCTAATGGCACACCAAGCACATGCATATCATATGGTTGATCCTAGCCCATGACCCCTAACCGGAGCCGTCGGTGCTCTACTAATGACATCCGGCCTAGCTATCTGGTTTCACTTCCACTCAACAACACTAATAACCCTTGGATTAGTTCTTCTACTCCTCACGATATTCCAATGATGACGTGATATTATTCGGGAAGGAACCTTCCAGGGACACCACACACCGCCAGTACAAAAAGGCCTACGTTATGGAATAATTCTATTTATTACCTCAGAAGTATTCTTCTTCCTTGGATTCTTTTGGGCCTTCTACCACTCAAGCTTAGCACCGACCCCCGAACTAGGTGGATGCTGACCGCCAACTGGAATTACTACATTAGACCCATTCGAAGTACCCCTCCTCAATACAGCAGTACTACTGGCATCTGGGGTTACAGTTACATGAGCCCATCACAGCATTATAGAGGGCGAACGCAAACAAGCCATTCAATCCCTAGCACTTACAATCATCCTCGGACTATACTTCACTGCCCTACAAGCAATAGAATACTATGAAGCACCATTTACAATTGCAGATGGGGTATACGGCTCCACATTCTTTGTGGCCACAGGATTTCACGGACTACACGTAATTATTGGCTCATCCTTCCTAGCTGTCTGCCTCCTTCGCCAGATCCAATACCACTTCACATCCGAACATCATTTCGGCTTCGAGGCCGCTGCCTGATACTGACATTTTGTTGACGTAGTTTGACTATTCCTCTACGTATCCATCTACTGATGAGGCTCATATCTTTCTAGTATTTAAATTAGTACAAGTGACTTCCAATCATTTAGTCTTGGTTAAACCCCAGGGAAAGATAATGAACTTAATTACAACCATCCTTATTATTACCATAACCCTGTCTTCAGTCCTAGCAGTTGTCTCCTTTTGACTACCTCAAATAAATCCGGATGCAGAGAAACTCTCACCATACGAATGCGGATTTGACCCACTAGGATCTGCACGCTTACCATTTTCTCTCCGATTCTTTTTAGTAGCTATCCTATTCCTGCTATTTGACCTAGAAATTGCCCTTCTCCTCCCCCTACCATGAGGGGATCAACTTAACAACCCCACAGGAACATTTTTTTGAGCAACTACAGTTCTAATTCTACTAACCCTTGGACTAATTTATGAATGAACCCAAGGGGGCCTAGAGTGGGCTGAATAGGGTGTTAGTCCAAAAAAGACCTCTGATTTCGGCTCAGAAAATTGTGGTTAAAATCCACAACTCCCTTATGACACCAGTACACTTTAGCTTCAGCTCAGCATTTATTTTAGGACTGATGGGCTTAGCATTTCACCGCACCCACCTCCTATCCGCACTCCTATGCCTAGAAGGAATAATATTATCCCTGTTTATTGCACTAGCTTTATGGGCCCTACAGTTTGAATCCACAAGTTTCTCAACAGCCCCCATGCTCTTATTAGCATTTTCTGCTTGCGAAGCAAGTACAGGCCTTGCACTCCTGGTAGCCACAGCCCGCACCCACGGGACCGACCGCCTACAAAACCTTAATCTCCTACAATGCTAAAAGTATTAATCCCCACAATTATGTTATTTCCGACAATTTGACTTGTTTCCCCAAAATGGCTATGAACTGCTACAATTACACACAGCCTCTCAATCGCCTTAATTAGCCTAACATGACTAAAATGAACATCAGAGACCGGATGAGCCGCCTCCAACACATATTTGGCCACTGACCCTTTATCAACCCCTCTATTAGTCTTAACTTGCTGGTTATTACCACTAATAATCTTAGCCAGCCAAAACCATATTAACCCAGAGCCAGTTAGCCGGCAACGTCTATATATTACGCTACTCGCGTCACTACAGACTTTCTTGATTATAGCATTTGGGGCCACAGAAATTATTATATTTTATATTATATTTGAGGCTACACTTATTCCGACCCTTATCATTATTACCCGGTGAGGAAACCAGACTGAGCGATTAAATGCAGGAATCTACTTCTTATTCTACACACTAGCAGGCTCACTTCCACTATTAGTTGCACTGCTTCTACTTCAACAATCTACAGGGACCCTGTCCATGTTAGTCATCCAATACTCACAACCCCTGCTATTAGACACCTGAGGTCACAAAATCTGATGGGCCGGGTGCCTAATTGCATTTTTAGTAAAAATACCCCTGTATGGAGTACACCTGTGACTCCCTAAAGCACACGTAGAGGCCCCTGTAGCAGGGTCTATAGTACTAGCAGCAGTATTGTTAAAACTGGGCGGATACGGAATAATACGTATAATAATTATGCTAGACCCGCTATCAAAAGAATTAGTATACCCATTTATTATTCTGGCATTATGAGGGATTATTATAACAGGGTCTATCTGCCTGCGCCAAACAGACCTAAAATCACTAATCGCCTACTCATCAGTCAGCCACATAGGACTTGTAGCAGGAGGAATTTTAATCCAAACCCCATGGGGATTCTCTGGTGCAATTATTCTAATAATTGCACACGGACTAGTATCATCAATACTATTTTGCCTGGCTAATACGGCATATGAACGAACCCATAGCCGAACCATAGTCCTCGCCCGAGGGCTTCAAATAATTTTTCCCTTAACAGCAGTGTGATGATTCATCGCCAACCTAGCTAACCTGGCACTACCCCCCCTCCCAAATCTAATGGGTGAACTTATAATCATCACAACCCTATTTAACTGGTCCCCATGAACCATCGCACTGACAGGGGCAGGAACACTAATTACAGCGGGCTATTCCCTATATATGTTCCTAATGTCCCAACGAGGCCCAACACCAAGTCATATTATAAAACTCCCACCATTCCACACCCGAGAACACCTGCTCATAGCACTACACCTTATCCCAGTTATCCTACTTGTAGCAAAACCAGAACTTATGTGAGGCTGATGTTACTAGTAAGTATAGTTTAACTAAAATATTAGATTGTGATTCTAAAGACAGGAGTTAAAACCCCCTTACTCACCAAGGAAGGACAGAAATCAATAAGTACTGCTAATCCTTATGCACCGCGGTTAAAATCCGCGGCTTCCTCACGCTTCTGAAGGATAACAGTCTATCCATTGGTCTTAGGAACCAAAAACTCTTGGTGCAAATCCAAGTGGAAGCTATGAATTCAACAACACTAATTATATCCTCCTCACTTATTTTAGTTATTACAATCCTCGTTATTCCGCTACTCACAACACTTAACCCAAAACCAAAAGACTCAGAATGGGCCGCCACAAGTGTAAAAACCGCTGTTAGCACCGCATTCTTTGTTAGCCTTCTTCCACTTATAATTTTTCTTGACCAGGGAGTAGAAAGTATCACCACGAACTGACAATGAATAAATACACACATATTTGATACAAACATTAGCTTCAAATTTGACCACTACTCCCTTATCTTTACCCCCATTGCCCTTTATGTAACCTGGTCAATTTTAGAGTTTGCACTATGATATATACACTCCGACCCAAACATAAACCGATTCTTTAAATATCTTCTACTATTTTTAGTGGCTATAATTACCCTTGTTACCGCCAACAACATGTTTCAACTATTTATTGGGTGGGAGGGTGTTGGAATCATGTCCTTCCTATTAATCGGTTGATGATATGGACGAGCAGATGCTAACACAGCAGCTCTTCAAGCCGTAATCTATAATCGAGTAGGCGATATCGGACTTATTTTAAGCATGGCCTGATTTGCAATAAACCTAAATTCCTGGGAAATTCAACAAATCTTTTTCCTCTCAAAAAACTTTGACATAACAATCCCGCTAATGGGACTCATCCTTGCAGCAACAGGAAAGTCGGCCCAGTTCGGCCTCCATCCATGGCTCCCATCTGCCATGGAGGGCCCCACACCAGTATCTGCCCTACTACACTCTAGTACTATGGTTGTAGCCGGAATCTTTCTACTAATTCGCCTTCACCCCCTCATAGAAAACAACAGCACCGCTCTAACACTTTGCCTCTGTCTAGGTGCCCTAACTACGCTATTTACAGCCACCTGCGCCCTAACCCAAAATGACATCAAAAAAATTGTAGCTTTCTCAACATCTAGCCAATTAGGCCTAATAATAGTCACAATTGGACTAAACCAGCCACAACTAGCATTCCTCCACATCTGCACACATGCCTTCTTCAAGGCCATGTTATTTCTCTGCTCAGGATCAATTATCCACAGCCTTAACGACGAGCAGGACATCCGAAAAATAGGAGGCCTACACAACCTGATACCCGCCACATCAACCTACCTGACAATTGGCAGCCTAGCCCTCACAGGAACCCCATTCCTAGCTGGATTCTTTTCAAAAGATGCCATCATTGAAGCCCTAAACACCTCGCATCTTAACGCCTGGGCCCTAATTCTCACCCTTATTGCAACATCCTTCACCGCAGTTTATAGCTTCCGGGTTGTCTTCTTCGTAACCATAGGCTCCCCCCGATTCTTGGCCATATCCCCAATTAACGAAAATAACCCCCTAGTGATTAACCCCATCAAACGATTAGCCTGAGGAAGTATTATTGCGGGACTTGTAATTACATCCAACTTCCTACCATCAAAAACCCCAATTATAACTATACCCATAACCCTAAAAATGGCAGCTCTTATAGTTACCATCACCGGACTGCTGGTGGCCATAGAACTTACAGCTATAACCAACAAGCAAGTAAAAATTACCCCAACAATCCCCCTACACAACTTCTCAAATATACTAGGGTACTTCCCCGCAATAATTCACCGAATACCCCCAAAACTCAACCTTACCCTAGGACAAATAATTGCTACTAAACTCGATCAGACCTGATTTGAGATATCTGGCCCAAAAGGACTTGCTTTTACTCAAATAATGATATCAAAAATTACAAGTGATATCCAACGTGGCATAATTAAAACATATTTAACTATTTTCCTACTTACTTTAGCCCTGGCCATCTTTTTAACCCTAATCTAGACTGCCCGAAGAGTGCCACGACTCAAACCCCGTGTTAACTCTAACACCACAAGTAAAGTCAAAAGCAACACCCAAGCACAAATAACTAACATAGCCCCACCAAAGGAGTATATAACGGCCACACCACCTACATCCCCCCGCAACATAGAAAATTCCTTTAAATTATCAATAATAACCCAAGACCCCTCATATCACCCCCCTCAAAATACCCCAGCCGTTAAAACCACCCCTAATAAGTAAATTAGTACATAACCGGCGACAGACCGACTCCCCCAAGCTTCCGGGAAAGGCTCAGCTGCTAAAGCCGCTGAGTAAGCAAAAACTACAAGCATACCCCCTAGATAAATTAAAAAAAGAACTAAAGATAAAAAAGACCCCCCACACCCAACCAAAACCCCACACCCAACCCCTGCCGCTACCACTAACCCCAGAGCAGCAAAATAAGGTGTTGGGTTAGAAGCAACAGCAATTAGCCCCACAACCAAAGCTACCAATAACATAAACATAAAATAGGTCATAATTCTTGCTCGGACTTTAACCGAGACCAATGACTTGAAGAACCACCGTTGTAGTTCAACTACAAGAACAATAATGGCAAGCCTACGAAAAACCCACCCTCTAATAAAAATTGCTAACGACGCACTAGTTGACCTACCAACACCCTCTAATATCTCAGTCTGATGAAACTTCGGATCTCTACTAGGACTCTGTTTAATTGTACAAATTTTAACAGGATTATTTCTAGCTATACACTACACCTCTGACATCTCAACCGCATTTTCTTCAGTAGCCCACATCTGCCGAGATGTAAACTATGGTTGACTAATTCGGAACCTACACGCTAACGGAGCATCATTCTTTTTCATCTGTATTTATATACACGTCGCCCGAGGCCTATATTATGGATCTTACCTCTACAAAGAGACCTGAAACATTGGGGTAGTTTTACTTCTATTAGTTATAATAACAGCCTTCGTTGGATATGTTCTTCCATGAGGACAAATGTCCTTTTGAGGGGCAACAGTAATTACAAACCTTCTGTCAGCAGTCCCCTATATGGGAGATACACTTGTTCAATGAATTTGAGGCGGCTTCTCAGTAGACAACGCAACTCTGACACGATTTTTCGCATTCCACTTCCTACTGCCATTTATCATCGCCGCCGCAACTCTTCTTCACCTGCTGTTTCTTCACGAAACAGGATCAAACAACCCAGCCGGCCTAAACTCCGACGCGGATAAAATTTCATTTCACCCCTATTTTTCGTATAAAGACCTTCTAGGATTTGTACTAATACTACTAGCGCTCACATCACTAGCGCTATTCTCCCCAAACCTACTAGGTGACCCAGACAACTTTACACCTGCAAACCCTATAGTAACACCACCACATATCAAGCCAGAATGATACTTCTTATTTGCCTACGCCATCCTACGATCTATTCCTAATAAACTAGGAGGGGTTCTTGCACTACTATTCTCGATCCTAATTCTAATAGTGGTCCCAATCTTGCACACCTCAAAACAGCGAGGAATCACATTCCGCCCTCTTACCCAGTTCTTATTTTGGACCCTCGTGGCAGACATACTAATTCTAACATGAATTGGAGGTATACCCGTAGAACACCCATACGTCATCATTGGACAAATTGCATCAATTCTATACTTTGCACTTTTCCTAATTCTTATCCCACTAGCAGGATGAGTGGAAAATAAAGCATTAAAATGAGCTTGCCCTAGTAGCTTAGCCTAAAAGCATCGGTCTTGTAATCCGAAGATCGGAGGTTAAATTCCTCCCTAGCGCCCAGAAAAGAGAGATTTTAACTCCCACCCCTGGCTCCCAAAGCCAGAATTCTAAATTAAACTATCTTCTGATAGTAACATGTATGACTTAGTACATATTATGTAATATATTACATAATGTACTAAGTACATACTTATGTATTATCACCATTCATTTATTTTAACCCCAAAGCAAGTACTAACGTCCAAAACGTGCATAAATCATTATATTAAAACTCAGAAATAATTTATTTAAACCTGGGAAATAGATATTTCCCCTAAACTTGGCACACAGATTTTTCCTTGAAATAATCAACTAAGGTTTATTTTAAACATATTAATGTAGTAAGAGACCACCAACTGGTTTAAATTAATGCATATCATGCATGATAGAATCAGGGACACAACATGTGGGGGTCGCACACTGTGAACTATTCCTGGTATCTGGTTCCTATTTCAGGTACATAACTGTTATAATCCCACCCTCGGATAATTATACTGGCATCTGATTAATGGTGTAATTACATACTCCTCGTTACCCAACATGCCGGGCATTCTTTTATATGCATAGGGTTTTCCTTTTTTAGGTTTCCTTTCATTTTGCATTTCAGAGTGTAAACACAAATAACTATATAAGGTTGAGCAATTTCTTGCTCTAAATTAAAATAGGTTAAATATTAAATGACATAACTTAAGAATTACATATTAATAACTCAAGTGCATAACATATTCATCTATTCTTCAACTTACCCTTATATATACGCCCCCCCTTTTGGCTTTTGCGCGACAAACCCCCCTACCCCCTACGCTCAGCAAATCCTGTTATCCTTGTCAAACCCCTAAACCAAGGAAGGTTCGAGAACGTGCGTGCTAATAAGTTGAGATATGAGTTAGCCATCCGCGTTGTATATATATACATGCACATTGCACATTGCATTATCCAAAACCTCCTAAATATTAGCCTATTTAGCTCGACTAAAAATTTTTAGCACTTTTTAATGCTAAAAAATCTAATGTATATATT